AATACTATGGGTTTTTCTTGCTATTTCCTTATATTTATTTCTTTGTATTTTATATTTAAAAATATATATTTCTTATATATATATATTATGTAAATATATAATGTTATATAATGTATAAATAATAAAATGAAATAAGATAATGAAATATTATCAAAAAAATAATATCAAACATAACATAGTTGTTATCAAAACCGAAAAAATTTTTGGGGGAAAAAATGTCTAGGGATTCCTAACATATTCGAAGTATTCTTTTCATTAAAATCCAGGTAAAGGATCGTCGTTGCTTCTATTGATTTTATACAAATACGAATACGTAAACACAATCTAATGCATCGAACGATTATCTTTTCTTTCTTTTTCTTGTCCTAGATTTGACAAATCCTGATCTGATTAGATCCATTGGAATTAATTATTGTTTTTATTTTCAGGTCCCTATGTATTTACATGAATATGTGGTAATGCTTTCATTTCATTTCTATGAAACAACCAACGGTCTGTCCAGTCTATAAACAAGTACTAATACTAATGAGGAAATGAAAACTATACTAAACAAAAATAGAATGTCTATACAAAAATAGACAAATGGAATGTATTAGGGCTATACGGACTCGAACCGTAGACCTTCTCGGTAAAACAGATCAAACTGATTATTATCGAAATGATTCGAACTGTTTCAAAGACCCAACATGCATTTTTTTTGTTGCATTGGGCTCTTTCATCAACTGATGTAAAGATCAGTTAGTCCACCATATTTTTTCTTTACAGGAAGATAATGAGCTGGCTCCATGTGCTCTGATTCATTATTTGTATTCAGATCTAGTAGCAATACCAAAGTGTTTCAAAGAAGGGTTACCTTGACTTAGGTCTGCCTTCGGCTTAGATCAACCTAAGTTAAATAGAGTCTCTATCGTTCCGCTGCAAGAGTCGAATATGAGACTTCATACACCTTAAAGTTCATAGGACGAAAAGAGGTTTTTTTTTTGAAGCCCTTATACTCATTATGCCTAGCATTGAATGGGCTGGGTATTTACCTTATCAACTATCAAATCAATGACGGGTTCTATTTGATTTGGCACCAAAATTCGCACCAAAATCGGACCGAACCAAATATTTGTCAGGCTATTGTTCTCTCGAATCTATGGAGTAAGACATTGATTTTTCAATAAGATGAATTATGTTCACTGCATAATAAGCTCCCTTGAAAAGCATTGGCGCACGTGTAAACGAGGTGCTCTACCTAACTGAGCTATAGCCCTTGTCATAGACATCTTAACATATAGATAATTTCGTGTCAAGATGGATATTCCCTAATCCCACATGATAACTCTCTGATCCGTTTACTGTTAACAGATTGGTATTGCTTAGAAATAATATTCTATCTATAATCCCCGGGGTGATGGGTCTTCTTTTGTGGTGATAAATTACCTACTTAACTCAGTGGTTAGAGTATTGCTTTCATACGGCAGGAGTCATTGGTTCAAATCCAATAGTAGGTAGAACTTATTAGATACCGGAGTCAATGCAATGGTATCTAATAAGTTTTTCTACCCATCTTCTTTTTTTCGTTGTATCAGATTAGACTTGATTGTCTTCAATTGGCAGAATCTAAATGTGGTGTATAATAAAGAACTTCTAAAAAACTTCTTTTGATTATTTTGATGTATTGCCTAGTAGAAAATAACATTGACAGCCTCTACTCGTGTCCTAGCTCGTCTGAGAGCTAGATTCGCTTCAATCACCTGTCTCTTACCCTCAGCTCTACTCAAGTTAGCTTCAGCTATTTCAAGAGCTTGTTGAGCTTCTTGCGGATCAATGTCAGTACTCATCTCCGCATCATTTCCTAAAATGGTGATCTCATTATTCCCTATTCTAGCAAAACCACCCATCAGAGCCACCGTTAACCATTGGTCGTTGAGGCGTATTCTCAAAAGACCTATATCTACAGCCGTGGCAATAGGGGCATGGTTTGGTAATACACCAATTTGGCCACTATTTGTAGATAAAATGATTTCTTTCACTTCTGAATCCCAAATAATTCGATTAGGAGTCAGTACACAAAGATTTAAGGTCATTTCTTCAAATTACTCTCCACTTCTAAGTTCATAGCTTTCGCGGTAGCTTCATCGATGTTACCCACCAAATAAAAGGCCTGCTCGGGCAGACCATCTAATTCTCCGGAAAGGATCAGTTGAAAGCCCCTAATTGTTTCTGCAAGACCAACATATTTTCCTGGAGAACCAGTAAATACTTCTGCCACGAAGAAGGGTTGTGATAAGAAACGCTCAATTTTTCGTGCTCTTGCTACAGTTAAACGATCCTCCTCGGATAATTCATCCAACCCAAGAATAGCTATAATGTCCTGAAGTTCTTTGTAACGTTGTGAAGTTTGCTTAACTCTTTGCGCAGTTTCATAATGTTCCTCGCCAACGATCCGAGGTTGTAACATAGTTGACGTTGAATCTAAAGGATCTACTGCTGGATAAATACCTTTGGCAGCTAA